AGCTATATGTTATTCAAGGCATCAATAGAAAACCCCCAATTTTTTGGGGTCCTGCTTATTTTCATTGGCTTCGGATTAGTAGAATAATTCGGAATAGCGGCCAAGATCTTGGGAAAATCCAAGTTAATGATCAATAGGTTTGGATAAATAATTTAGGAAAGATATTCTCATACTGACACAATATAAGGACAAGTATATGCGAAATCTATCCCTTTTTAGTTAAAAGTTTTCTTCGAATCCAACCTTTCCCTTTAAGGAATTTAATTGGTTAGCATAATATAATATCTAATAAATAGAAAATCGAATAGTGGATAATCTGTTATGAGAGAAAGAAAACATTCTTTGAAGAATCAAGATTCGTAATCAATCCTTGCCTTGTTTGTTGGATTAGGTCTAACTTTCTTGACTAAACTGCAAGCGTGGAACTTTACGAGATGAAATAGGGAAAGACAGAAGATAGAACTTAAAAGGATAATTGAAGTGACTCGTCTTCGAATCAACTTTGGTTGGGGTTCGAAAAAGGAATAAAAATAAAGTAAATTCAAGGAAGAGCTTTCCTTTTTTTAAGGGGCCCCTTGCTCGGGGGGTCGTGGAATGCTTTTCTTCTCCTCTTATTCCATATGGAATAGAATCAGTTAAAATAAGAAGGAATAGGGGAATATTCGACTGTTTCAATTCTTTATTTATCTTATATTCAAAAATTCTCCCAAAATCCAATTTAATTTTTCAATGGGGTTAGATGATCTAGTTCTTAATATTATTACTTTAAAGAACTGACAGATTCCACAACAAATCTCTTGATTCGGAATTAGAGACTCGTGTCCCATCTGATGAATCGATTTTCTTTTACACTTCTGTATCTCACTCTATCTTGTTTTTTAGTATTATCTAAAATAACCGATGAATTCTGAATTTTCCATAACTTAGGTAAGTGCTTTACCAACATATGTAGTGTAGTAAAAAAATAAATGGAATTTAACCCTTTCATGCTTACTATAACTAGTTATTTCGGTTTTCTACTGGCTGCTTTAACTATAACCCCAGCTCTATTTATTGGCTTGAACAAGATACGTCTTATTTGAAATGAATTGAATGAATAAGTCAGAAAATAAAAATCTTTCTTTTGGATTCCTGGTATTCTACGACTCTTTTCCACACTAATTATCAATTCTTTTCTTGGTCATTGAGATTCGTGGATAATTTAGACTACTATTTAGGGATAGATCGTACCTCTTTTTTTTATCCCCTCGAACAAATCGAAATGATTGAAGTTTTTCTATTTGGAATCGTCTTAGGCCTAATTCCTATTACTTTAGCGGGATTATTCGTGACTGCGTATTTGCAATACAGACGTGGGGATCAGTTGGATCTTTGATTGAGTAATATTTCTTTTTTGATTGACCTCCTCCAGACCAGAGAGGAGGTCAAATTGGAGTTGCAATTCAACTTTGTTTTGTTAAGTTATTTTACTCTGCTTCGACATAAGATAGATGGAATCACGCTCTGTAGGATTTGAACCTACGACATCGGGTTTTGGAGACCCGCGTTCTACCGAACTGAACTAAGAGCGCTTTCATTCAAAAAGAAAACCCTTTTCTACTCCTAACGTGTCTCACGTACGTATAGTATCCACAAATTCAAGTTATACCCACTTTAATCGATCTCCTCGCTACTGCCCATAAAGAAGAAAGAAGTAATAGGTAGGGATGACAGGATTTGAACCTGTGACATTTTGTACCCAAAACAAACGCGCTACCAAGCTGCGCTACATCCCTTTTCCAAATTGTTGTATAATGGCATTGTACACAATTCCTGTCTTGTTTTCCACATCGTAATTTTCTTCTCTTTCTCTATCTATATAGAACCTTCTTGTCATTTCTTCTTTTTGGTCTCATATAATCAAGGAATGGTATACATCTAAAATCCTATCTAATTTCACCTATAAAAGAAAGATTACTATTCCTTGGTAATGTATAGGAAGAAGGGGTCATCTTTTTCTTTTTTAGGGGTAGGAAAATCTCGTCTATACCGTTCATTCGTTCATTCTATATATAGAATATTGATTTTGTTTTTTTAGTTAGGAATTTCACCTAAACAAAAGAAATACAAATGATCTTGGGCAAGAGTATCTGATCATATATGTATTCCAATAAGGAAGGAGGATTTTCAATGCGGGATATAAAAACATATCTCTCTGTAGCGCCCGTGCTAAGTACTCTATGGTTTGGGGCTTTAGCAGGTTTATTGATAGAAATTAATCGTTTATTCCCAGATGCTTTGTCATTCCCTTTTTTTTAATTCTAGTTATTGCTATGCGAGGAATTCTTCGTGACATGACGCAAATTTTCCCTTTTTCAATCCTTTTTTTTTTTTAGTATAGGAAGGAAAAAGAAAGAAAAGATGGATTGGGTTGAACCTCAGAGTCATGAAAAATTCGGCAAATCCCATTTTGGAAAACAGAAATTCAATCAAAAGCGGTATCCAAGCTAAGTCAGGCCTCAGAAATCAGAGCATAGAAAGAGGCTGGGCTGGCTACTTAAATGAAAGGATTTCGAAGCAAAATCCTTGCTAATTCGACAAGGATTGTATTCCTTAATTATTTCTCTATTTTTTATTACTTAATTTAAGAATTTTAAAAATTTTTTATTCGAATGGATTTTATTCTTCTTCTTGGGATTCAAAATAGAAGAATAACAGAATAAGTAGAAGAATTAAGTTAAGTCAATCCAAAAAAGAAAGGAGGTTCATGGCCAAGGGGAAAGGTGTTAGAATCAGAGTTATTTTGGAATGTATCAGTTGTGTTCGAAAAGGTGCCAATGAGGAATCGACGGGGATTTCTAGATATAGTACTCAAAAGAATCGCCACAATACACCCGGACAATTAGAATTAAAAAAATTTTGTCGTTATTGTCGCAAGCATACGACTCATGACGAAATAAAAAAATAGGAGCATCGTGTGTTCGATCTTTCCAAAGAACAGATTTAATATATAGAACATAGATAGAATACAAAATACAAATCAATTCATTTGATTTCAGGTAGATATTATTTCATATGTATAGAGGGTATTCATATACTATATATGAATCAAATAATAATATGAATCAAATAATATATGGACCAAAGAAAGACTACTTCTTTTGGATCCAAAATTAATAAAATAAAGAAATCCATTTTTTTTTTTCCAATTTTAAAATAAAGAATAAATAATAAATCATGTATACATCTAAACAACCTTTTCATAAATCTAAGCAAACTTTTCATAAATCCAAGCAAACTTTTCATAAATCCAAGCAAACTTTTCGTAAATCCAAACAACCTTTTCGTAGGCGTCCTCGGATTGGCCCGGGGGATCGAATTGATTATAGAAACATGAGTTTAATTAATCGATTTATTAGTGAACAAGGAAAAATATTATCGAGACGAATAAATAGATTAACCTTGAAACAACAACGATTAATTACTCTTGCTATAAAACAGGCTCGTATTTTATCTTTCTTACCATTTCGTAACTATGAGAATGAGAAGCAATTTCAAGCCCAGTCAATTTCAATAATTACTGGTCCTAGACCCAGAAAGAATAGACATATTCCTCAATTAACGCAAAAGTTCAATTCCAATCGAAACTTAAGAAACTCCAACCAGAATTTAAGAAACAACAATCGGAACTTAAGTTCCGATTGTTGATGTTTTATTCGAAAGGGCCAGACCTATATAAAGAAAGTAATCCAGTTTTGATTCTTGTGTTTGTTATAAGAAAGAAAAATGGGGAAGAATAAATAGTTTTTTTATTTATTGCAACATGCTCGTTGATTCCTACCACTTAATCTTAATTTATTGTATCTTCCCGGAGTTCCCTCTCCGGGAATTCGGTTTTAATTATTCCTGTATATTACTTTTTTATCCATTTAATTGAGGATCTTTATTTTATTGGAAATCGTGTAAAGATTATTTGGATTTGATACAGCTACTTGTGCAAGCATTTTACGATTAAGAATCAATTCCTTCTTGTACAGATTGTGTATTAATTTACTATAACTATCGAATACTTTATATATCCGCGTTGCTGCGTTTATCCGAGTGATCCACAAACGACGAAAATCCCTCTTTTGCCTGCCTCTATCTCGATGAGAGGAAACAAAAGCTCTTCTTACTTGTTGAGTAATCATTCGATTAAGTCTTAAATGAGCCCCTCTAAAGTTTGAGGCAAATGAACGCATTTTTGTTCGTCGTCTCCGAGCTATATATCCTCGCGGAACTCTGGTCATTGAATCAAATTAACCTTAATGAATACCAAATGATTTCTCTTCTTTTAGCCATCCTTTTTCCCATTAATAACAAAACGAATTATTCCGATATATAAAATATGAATTCCAATGGCTTTTGCTACTGTAACCTTCCCAACCACGATTTTTTATTCTATTCTCTTCAGTTATTTCGCATAGAAATAACAAATTCTAACGATACTCAAAAAAATAGTGGGTTCCATCGTTTCTATGGTTCCCTTTTAAACGGTGAGGCCCTCTCTATACACCGGAGCCCTTTCTTTCATTTCATCAAAAGGTATTGTGAACTTGTATAGTTCACATTCTTTGGCTCTACCTATCCATTATAGAGTAAATAGCTCTTTTCACAATAAGAGTTATCCATACAGTGACGGCATTTAATTATGAAAGTTGGCTAAGTAGCTGACCCTGTTAGTCCGTTCTTTTAAGATAAAAGAGCATAAGCCTTTTTCTTTTTATTACTATTTCCTCCGCTTAATGGATAACCATTTTCTACCAATGGGGGAATTGCTTCTTAATTTCCAATTTAGATGATTGGATTTGCACCAAAGGAAACCAGAAATTCCATATACCATAGAAATCTAGGATAGAGAAGCTCTATCCTATTCATTGGTACCGATCATGGATACTTCAAAAATTGTCTTATTTGTTTGAACTCATGATCTGAACGAGTCGCACATACACCCTAGCACATGTTCCTCGACGCTGAGGACATCCCTTAAGCGCGGGTGATTTTCTAGCATTTCGTATTGGCTGTCTTGCATTTCTAATAAGTTGTTTAACCGTTGGCATGTCGTATGTATATAGAAAAAAAAGGATTGGTTTAGATCGATCTTAACCTGATGATTGATCATCATGAAGTATTTCTATTTTCTATTAAATCGCAGAAAACCTGAATTTAGGTTTGAAATAAATTTACAAGAAATCCGGCCACTACCAATCCTTAAACATTTCTGGAAACCACACTGGATCAGTATCGCAGTGCTCGTCAATCATTTCATCCCCTACAATATCGACAAGTCCATAAGCTTTGGCTTCGTCTGCTGACATAAAAACATCCCTTTCCATGTCTTCGGATACAACCCAAAAAGGCTTGCCTGTTCTTAGGGCATAAACCCTTGTGATCATTTCGCGAACTTTGTGTAACTCTTCCACTTCTAGTAAAAATTCTGGTGTCCTTGCCCGATAATAAGCACTAGCAGGTTGGTGAAGCATAATCCTCGCGTGAGGGAATGCTATACGCTTGGTGGGTTCGCCTCCAAGCAGAATGAAGGATGCCATGGACGCAGCCATTCCGAGGCATATTGTATATATATCTGGTGTCACCGTTTGCATCGTATCAAAAATCGCCATTCCTGAGATTAGCCACCCGCCGGGGGAGTTTATAAACAAAAAAATATCGCTAATTCCATCTTCTATACTGAGATATACCATGAGACCTGTAATATGATTCGTGACCTCGCAACGAATCTCTTGACCTAAAAAAAGTGTCCTTTCTCGATACATAACATTGTATAAGTCAACCCAAGTCGCTTCTTCATCTCCGGGAATCCGGTAAGGTACTTTTGGAACACCAATGGGCATATTAGATTAATATTATTAAATTTAAGTAAGAAAACTACACTTTAATATGGAAACGTAAGAATGGAAGAGAAAGAAAGAATCCGCAGTTTATTGTCTTCATTTTTTTTTTCTTATTCTATATGAATACTATAGATTCTATTAATACGTAGATTGAAATAATACATATAAGGAAGGTAAGACAGAAAGAAAAAGGAATCGGTGATTGGAATGATAAACAAAGAGGGATAGGGATCTATTCTTCGTTTTTTCCAAATAGGCCAAGCTACCCATTGCATATTGGCACTTATCGAGTATAGAATAGATCTGCTTCTCTTTCTTCTTACGAACAGAATTGGCTTCTTATTTTTAATGGAATAAAATAAATATTCACGCTTTCTGACACAGAATCTCCCTAGAGGGGTTAGGTACATAGGATATGGATAGTCTTTTCCAATGCGATAAAATAAAGCGACATCGTGTCTATTTTTCTTTGCTAAAGGGGTATTTCCATGGGTTTGCCTTGGTATCGTGTTCATACTGTTGTATTGAATGATCCGGGTCGATTGCTTTCGGTGCATATAATGCACACAGCTTTAGTTTCTGGTTGGGCCGGCTCGATGGCTTTATATGAATTAGCGGTTTTTGATCCCTCTGATCCTGTTCTGGATCCAATGTGGAGACAAGGTATGTTCGTCATTCCCTTCATGACTCGTTTAGGAATAACCAATTCGTGGGGTGGTTGGAGTATTTCAGGAGGAACTGTAACGAATCCGGGTATTTGGAGTTATGAAGGTGTGGCAGGTGCGCATATTGTGTTTTCTGGCTTGTGTTTCTTGGCAGCTATCTGGCATTGGGTATATTGGGACCTAGAAATATTCTGTGATGAGCGGACAGGAAAACCCTCTTTGGATTTGCCCAAGATCTTTGGAATTCATTTATTTCTTGCAGGGGTGGCTTGCTTTGGCTTTGGCGCATTTCATGTAACGGGTTTGTATGGTCCTGGGATATGGGTGTCCGATCCTTATGGACTAACTGGAAAAGTACAAGCTGTAAATCCAGCGTGGGGTGTAGAAGGTTTTGATCCTTTTGTTCCGGGGGGAATAGCTTCTCATCATATTGCTGCGGGTACATTGGGCATATTAGCGGGCCTATTCCATCTTAGTGTCCGTCCGCCTCAACGTCTATACAAAGGATTACGTATGGGCAATATTGAAACTGTACTTTCCAGTAGTATCGCTGCTGTTTTTTTTGCAGCTTTCGTAGTTGCCGGAACTATGTGGTATGGGTCAGCAACTACCCCAATCGAATTATTTGGGCCTACTCGTTATCAGTGGGATCAGGGATACTTTCAGCAAGAAATATATCGAAGAGTTAGCGATGGGTTAGCCGAAAATCTTAGTTTATCAGAAGCTTGGTCTAAAATTCCCGAAAAATTAGCCTTTTATGATTATATTGGTAATAATCCGGCAAAGGGGGGATTATTCAGAGCAGGCTCAATGGACAACGGGGATGGAATAGCTGTTGGATGGTTAGGACATCCCGTCTTTAGAGATAAAGAAGGACGCGAGCTTTTTGTACGCCGTATGCCTACTTTTTTTGAAACATTTCCGGTTGTTTTGGTAGATGAAGAGGGAATTGTGAGAGCGGACGTTCCTTTTAGAAGAGCAGAATCCAAATATAGTGTTGAACAAGTAGGTGTAACGGTGGAGTTCTATGGTGGCGAACTTAATGGAGTAAGTTATTCTGATCCTGCTACTGTAAAAAAATATGCGAGGCGTTCCCAATTAGGGGAAATTTTTGAATTAGATCGGGCTACTTTGAAATCGGATGGTGTTTTTCGCAGCAGTCCAAGGGGTTGGTTCACTTTTGGTCATGCTACCTTTGCTTTGCTCTTCTTTTTCGGACACATTTGGCATGGCGCTAGAACCTTGTTCCGAGATGTTTTTGCTGGTATTGATCCAGACTTGGATGCTCAAGTGGAATTTGGAACATTCCAAAAAGTTGGAGATCCAACTACAAGGAGACAAGCAGTCTGATACCACATTGCTATGGTATCTTTCATCTCTCTTTTTTGATTTGACATGGGAAACATCTCCCATCCTTTCTTTGACTCTTTTTCTTTCTTTATCTTTATATGGGAAAAGATCCCAAATGACAAATGAATAGGTGTGGAAGTTATAATTGTAAATAAACCACGATCGAATCTATGGAAGCATTGGTTTATACGTTCCTTTTAGTTTCGACTTTAGGGATAATTTTTTTCGCTATCTTCTTCCGAGAACCACCTAAGGTTCCGACTAAAAAAATGAAATAATTTCATTGAAGTAAGAAGTCTCCCAGATGGGGAGACTTCTTACTTCAATTAGTCCCCGTGTTCTTCGAATGGATCTCTTAATTGTTGAGAGGGTTGCCCAAACGCGGTATATAAGGCATACCCAGTAAAGCTTACAAGTAAACCAGATATGGAGATGGCGACTAAAGTTGCTGTTTCCATTTTTATAGAATTTCAAGATTACAATGGATCCACGAAAAGATCTTGTATTTACAACTACAACGGAATAGTATACAAAGTCAACACCAATGATTAAATAGAATTTATGGCTACACAAACCGTTGAAGATAGTTCTAGACCTGGGCCAAGACGAACTCGCGTAGGTAGTTTATTGAAACCCTTGAATTCGGAATATGGGAAAGTAGCTCCGGGTTGGGGGACTACTCCTTTTATGGGGGTCGCAATGGCTTTATTCGCGATATTCCTATCTATCATTTTAGAAATTTATAATTCTTCTGTTTTACTGGACGGAATTTTAATGAATTAGGTTTCTACTAACTAAAACTACGAAGTCATTGTTTTTCCATCCAAAAAAGCCTTTCTACTTTAAGCTATACATTTCTAGACATTCTGGTAGTTCGACCGTGGAATTTTTTTGTTTTGGTATCTCTGGAATATGAGTGTGTGACTTGTTAGAATGGATCCTATTGATAATACATAGAAAGGGCCTGTTATCTCTATCAAGATGATTCTAATTCGTCGGATATTTTTTATTCTAGTATCTGGAACACGAAATAGATAGAGTGGATCAAGAAAAAAAATGGAACTATGATTCATACTCACTATTCAGACCTCGCAACCAGACTGAAAAAAATTCAAGTAGTTTTTAATAAAAAAAAGAAATTTTCTTCCTTCCAATTTTGTTTGCCCAAAAGACAACTTTTTTTTCTCTCGATTTTGTCGAGTTATTACACGGATTCAATAAATGATCATCAAGCGGTTCTTATTCGAAGAACCCTTGCCTTTTGGTTAGCTTGAGACTCAATCATCGTGGCTCTAGTATGAATCTAAGGTTTTAATTGAACTGATTCATAGGATCGCAACAAGATAATTTCTATCAGAAAACTACTAGAATTTTTGCTTTATTTATTTACTAGTAAAACAAGAGTAAATCTGCATTACGCAAAAAAAAAAAGAAATCCAAAATAGGGAAGAGAAAAGTCAAGAAGCCTCTAATGACCAACATAAGGGAAAGAAAGAAAGACAGATGAGCCAACTTGAGATTTTTTGGCATTATCATCACAAAGAATAAGTTCTGGATTTTTCTTATTTCATATCTTCAAGGCAAATCGACCCAATCCAGTGGCTGATGAAGTTTTGAACCTTTTTTTCTAATATCCGTTGAAAATTTGTGTGTTTCTGCTTGAGCCGTACGAGATGAAATTTTCATATACGGTTCTCGGAGGGGGACTCGGGTTAGTTACCTATCTCAATAAAGTATATGATTGGTTTGAGGAACGTCTTGAGATTCAGGCAATTGCGGATGATATAACTAGTAAATATGTTCCTCCTCATGTCAACATATTTTATTGTTTAGGGGGAATTACACTTACTTGTTTTCTAGTACAAGTCGCTACCGGTTTTGCTATGACTTTTTACTACCGCCCAACCGTTACAGAGGCTTTTTCCTCGGTTCAATACATAATGACCGAGGCCAACTTTGGTTGGTTAATCCGATCAGTTCATCGATGGTCAGCAAGTATGATGGTTCTAATGATGATCCTGCACGTATTTCGTGTGTATCTCACAGGTGGATTTAAAAAACCCCGCGAATTAACTTGGGTGACAGGTGTGATTTTGGGTGTATTGACTGCATCGTTTGGTGTAACTGGTTATTCTTTGCCTTGGGATCAAATTGGTTATTGGGCAGTCAAAATTGTGACAGGTGTACCTGAAGCGATTCCGGTAATAGGATCGCCTTTAGTGGAGTTATTACGTGGAAGTGCTAGTGTGGGCCAATCCACTTTGACTCGTTTTTATAGTTTACATACCTTTGTACTGCCTCTGCTTACTGCCGTATTTATGTTAATGCACTTTCCAATGATACGTAAGCAAGGTATTTCGGGTCCTTTATAGGGAAGCCATATCATAGAGAAAGATAATTCGAATTTTCATATATCATATCATATCGGGTAGGTTGTGGTATTTCATTGCTACAAACATGGGTTATTGTAAAATAAGACATGTCATTTGGATACTTTTCTTCAACTCCGAAGTATTTTGATACAAATAGTTGAAGTTCATTTTATGAAAGAAAATAAGGCGGATTATGGGAGTGTGTGACTTGAATTATTGATTTGGCCATGCAGATAAAGAATTGGATCTGCCACATTAGAATTCACAACCAAAGGTGTCTCCGCATCCAATCAACACGTAAGTCCCCTATCTAGGAAGGATAGGCTGGTTCACTTGAGGAGAATATTTTCTATGATCATACCCCAACCATGTCATCCATGAACAGGCTCCGTAAGATCCCATAGAGTGGAAATAGAATAAGTCATGTGACATGATCCAATTCTCTATTTATTACACTTACTTTTTTTATTATAGTATGGAAATGCATTCATTTTCTTTGCATCGATTGCGATCCGCAATACTATCGGAGTAAAAGAAGGTATCTAAAGAAGAACGTAGGCTAGACTTTTTGATTTTTTATTAGTAACAAGTAAATACTTTGTTTGGACGTAAGAAACTTGCGATATTGAGGGGATAAACACCAACTAATCAAGAGACATGAGACAATCCACAAAGCAATTGATCATGATCAAATTTGCAAGCCAACTTGGATATTGAGCATTTACCCATAAGAATAAGATTCTTTTCAATAAGTAGTTGTAGGTGCAACTTCGGAAAAGAGAATCTGATAAAGCTTTTCTTACCTAGAGTCATTGAGTCATTATATACCTTATTCTATTATGGATCTTCCACGGTCTTTTTTCTTTCATTCTTGCTCGAGCCGGATGATGAAAAATTCTCATGTCCGGTTCCTTTGGGGGATGGATCCTAAAGAATTCACCTATCCCAATAACAAAGAAACCTGACTTAAATGATCCTGTATTAAGAGCAAAATTAGCTAAAGGGATGGGACATAATTATTACGGGGAACCCGCGTGGCCCAACGATCTTTTATATATTTTTCCAGTAGTAATTCTAGGTACTATTGCATGTAATGTAGGTTTAGCGGTTCTCGAGCCGTCAATGATTGGTGAACCGGCGGATCCGTTTGCAACTCCTCTGGAAATATTACCCGAGTGGTACTTCTTTCCCGTCTTTCAAATACTCCGTACAGTACCCAATAAGTTATTGGGCGTTCTCTTAATGGTTTCTGTGCCAACGGGCTTATTGACAGTACCCTTTCTAGAGAATGTCAATAAATTCCAAAACCCATTTCGTCGCCCAGTAGCTACAACCGTTTTTTTAATCGGTACTGCAGTAGCTCTTTGGTTAGGTATTGGAGCAACATTACCCATTGAAAAATCCTTAACTTTAGGTCTTTTTTAGGGATTTTTCAGGTTGATTCATTCAACCGTGAAGTACCGTGCATAGGTATCTAGGAAATAGTTACTTCCAAGTGAATCTTCCCTAGATACCTAAAATCCATTTTATTATGATCCATTTCGCGAAAATATAGATTGTGCCAAAGATGCAAAATTGTTTTCTTTTTTCTTTTTATTCTAACTCGAAAAAGAAGAAGAGGAAAAAATTGCAATGGATTTAAAACGAGAACTTATTCTTAGGTAAATCGATTGGGAGATGCTTCTCTAGAGTGTCCCATATCTGTTTTCCATCTTCCATACGAAAACTGTCAATTCTCATAAGATCTTCTTCAGTCTTACTCAAAAGGTCCAATAGTGTATGTATATTGGCCCTTTTGAGACAATTATACGTTCTAGAAGGCAATTCTAATTGATCAATAAAAATGCAATTCAATGGAATTCCTTTTTTGTTTTTCTTTAGATTAGTTAATCTTTTTTGAAAGGTTAAAAGGGGTGGAGTAAACCTGTTTTTATTTTCTTCGAAACTAGTGCCCTCTTCCTCCGCGTGTAGAAAAGGAAGAAATAAATCAATCAAATTACGAGAAGCCTCATAAAGCGCTTCCTTAGGGGTTAAACTTCCATTCGTCCATATTTCTAGAAAAAGTATCTCGTGTTTTTCATTTCCATTCCCACAAGAAAAAATACTATAATTCACATTTCGAACAGGCATGGATACAGCATCTATGGGATAACTTCCATCTTGAGAGTTCTTTCTGAGTTCCGTGTGATATCCGCGATCTCTCTTGATCTGTAACTCAATACAGAAATCAATGGGCTCTGTCAAGTTAGCTATAGGTTGTGCCGTATCAACGATCTCTACGGAAGGTGGTAAGATGATATCTTGAGCAGTTATGTATCTAGGACCTTTGACGCAAATTGATGCGTCTCTAACTCCATAGAGATTACTTCTCAATACAATTTCTTTCAAATTTAGTAAAATTTCTTGTACGGATTCTTCAATACCAGCTATTGTAGAATATTCGTGTGGCACGCTCCCAAATTTTGCACGTGTGATACATGTTCCTTCTATTTCTCCAAGTAAAGCTCTTCGCAAGGCAATACCGACGGTATCCGCTTGACCTTTTCTAAGCGGGGACAAAATGAAACGACCATAATAAAGACGCTTACTATCTACTCTTGATTCAACACACTTCCACTGTAGTGTTTGAGTGGATCCTGCTACCTCCTCTCGAACCATAATAGACTAGTATTATTATTTGATCATTGAATCGTTTATTTCTCTTGAAAGCGTTTTAATTCTTTTACAGACGTCTTTTTTTAGGAGGTCGACATCCATTATGCGGCATAGGTGTTACATCGCGTATACAACTTAATCGTACACCACTTTTAGCAATGGCTCGTAATGCGGCATCTCTTCCACTACCAGCACCCTTTACCATAACTTCTGCTCGTTGCAAACCCACTGTACGAATAGCATCTACTGCTGTTCTTTGACCAGCATAGGGTGATGCTTTTCTTGAGCTTTTGAATCCACAAGTACCCGCGGAGGACCAGAAAACCACCCGACCTTGCGGGTCTGTAACAGTTATAATGGTATTGTTGAAACTAGCTTGAACATGAATAACTCCTTTTGTTATTCTACGTGCACTTTTCCGTAAACTAAAACGCGCATTCCTACGCAAACCAATACGCACTCTCCTACGTGAACCAATTTTTGGTATAGCTTTTGTCATATTTTATTATCTCATAAATATGAGTTAGAAATAACAAAAAGAAAAAAAGATACAAAGATATCCGTTTCAGGGTAAAATATATCCTTTACTTTAATTATTTTATTTGGAATTTGGACGTTTCCGCGGGTACTTTTTTTACTTTTTAGAAAGTAAAGTTCTTTTTCGAAAGATTACCCCTGCCTTTGTTTATGCTTCGGATTGGAACAAATGACTCTAATTCGTCCACGCCTACGAATCAGTCGACATTTTGTACAAATTTTACGAACGGAAGCTCTTATTTTCATATTTCCGTATTCCTTTCTTAAACTATGAATCTAATCTTTGGGAAAAAATGAGTCTCTTCGCTTGAATTTTGGAACTTTGAATTTATTACCCTAGAAAAAAGAAAAACCTAATCCTTTGAATCTTTGGTATCCTTCAAATCTTCGGTATCCTTCAAATCTTCGGTATCCTTCGAGTCTTCGGTACGCTTCGAATCCTTATGGGGAAGTCTATAAATTATACGTCCTTTGCTTGAATCATAACGACTTACTTCAATTTTGACCCTATCCCCCATCAGTATTCGTATAGAACTAGACCGGATCTTTCCTGAAATATAGCCCAGGATGATGGTGTCATTCTCTAGGCGAACGCGGAACATTCCGTTGGGTAGGGCTTCTGTAACTAAACCTTCGAAAGTGACTTTTGCTTCTCTCGGGTTTTTTTTTTCTCTCCTATTTTTTTTTTCTGTCATATTTTTTTTTTCCCTATTTTTCTATTTTGATTTTCAAATACAAAAAAACGTTGTATTTTTATTTGAAAAATAGGAAGTTCGAGATAGAATTCGAGTACTATAGGAGGGGCGATTACCATATATAACATAAGACTTCTCCCCCAATTCTGTTTAGTCGAGCTTCTCGATCTGTCATTATACCTCGAGAAGTAGAAAGAATAGCAATTCCCATTCCGCCCAAAACTTTAGGAATTCCTTGATAGTTGGCATAAATTCGTAAGCCGGGTCGGCTGATACGCTTTAAAAAGGTTCTAGTTCTATATATTCCTTTTCTAGTCTTTCTCTTTTGATGTCGCAAAGTTGAAACCAAGAAATATCTGTTACTTTCCTGATGTTTCCGAACACTTTCAATAAAACCCTCTCGTAGAAGTATTTTAACAATGTTTTCGGTAATATTTGTAGATACTACTCGAACTGTTCCTTTTTTATTCATGTCCGCGTTTCTTATAGAGGTTAGTAAATCAGCAATAGTGTCCTTGCCCATAAGACTCTAATTCTAGGTTCCTCCTAATTTTTCTATAATCAACATGTTTTCTTTTTTTTTCTTTTACTTTTGGATTTTAAAGCATATACGTGAGACATAATCTACTAATTTTTTCTTTGATCTATATCTCGTCTACTAGTATTTATAATACTTCAGGAGCTAATGAAACTATTTTAGTAAAATTCAATTCTCTCAATTCCTCGGCGATCGCGCCAAAAACTCGAGTTCCTTTTGGATTTCCTTTTTGATCAATGATAACCGCTGCATTGTCATCATAGCGTATTATTATACCGTCTTCGCATTTGAACTCTTTACATGTACGTACAATTACAGCTCGAATTACTTCGGATCTTTCTAGAGGCATTTGGGGCACTGCGTCTTTGATTACAGCAACAATAACATCACCAATACGAGCATATCGCTGATTACTAGCAGCTCCTATGACTCGAATACACATCAATTTTCGAGCTCCACTGTTATCTGCTACATTTAAAAGGGTCTGAGGTTGAATCATATTATTTTGATTTCAATTTGTTATTTCTATGCAAAAGGATGAAATAAATATTGTCTATCCATAAAAAAAAACCTGGTTTTTTTTATCTTCAATACTCCTTTTTTGGGATGCTATATCTCTAATCGAAGAAATTGACTTCGTATGGGCATTTTACTGGCAGCTATGGAGATAGCTGCTCTAGCTACAGTTTCGGATACTCCGCCCATTTCATAAAGTATTCGACCTGGTTTAACAACGGCTACCCAATATTCGGGGGATCCCTTTCCTGAGCCCATACGTGTTTCCGTGGGTCTTAGTGTAACCGGTTTGTCGGGAAATATACGTACCCATATTTTTCCACCACGACGTGCATATCGTGTCATTGCTCTTCGTCCTGCTTCTATCTGTCTCGACGTGATCCAAGCGGGTTCAAGTGCTTGCAGAGCATATCTACCAAAACAAATATGATTGCCTCGGCAGGATTTTCCCTTCATTCTTCCTCTATGTTGTTTACGAAATCTGGTTCTTTTGGGGTTATAGTCGATGGTTCTTTCTTAGTTCCATCTCTACTGCAAAACTGGACATGAGAGTTTCTTCTCATCCAGCTCCTCGCGAATGAAATGAGAAAGCGTGCAAATTTCTCTAATTCCATAATATTTTGGAATATTATGGATAGATGCACATTAATAGATAATAGAAAAAGTTAGGGTTTTTTTAATATTGAATTTGTTAAAATAGAAAAATATATAGTCAAGAAAGAAGATCTAGAATATATCTAGATGTGTGCGTCTATTTATCTATATTCTATATTTATAGATAATGTAATCTTTCTTAAAAAAAAATCTCCTTATTTTGACTCTTATTGAATCGCGGGAAAGTATTCTAATTCAATAAAGATTTCGCGGGCGAATATTTACTCTTTCCTGTCTTATTTGTTAATTTATAACCTTACCAAATAAGGCAATTTTTTTGGTTTGTTCCGCCATCCCACCCAATGAAGTCTTAGGATTCTTTTCAATAAAATCCTATGCAGTCATAGGTTCTGTCGTTCCCACTACTTCTCCTTTAATGGTTAGGTCTGAATCCCACAATGGAGCTTTCCAAAAATTTCTTTCCGAGTCAATTTTCTCAGTTTTATTAACCCGGGCCGCTCTTTATTTTATTATTGCTTAAAATTTCTATTTTTTGTTTCAAGTTACGATTTCGAATTCTCTGTTATTTTTATTATATTGATGCTTTATCACATTGCCTTTTATGATGTAACTCATAGACCATACATATTGGAATCCTATATCTTTCTTATTCTTCTTCCTTCTTTCTATCATCCCTCCTTTTATCCACATCCCTTTAGTTTTGCTTCACAACCTAGAATCCGTTTTCTTTTTTAGAGAAAAAATTGCAGTTGCTACAACTATATGATAGATCTACTCATTTATGATAGATGTATTTATTCATATAGTGACTGTTTCTTAGTTAGGATCTCGACAATACGAAGCAATAGGTTGGTTATTAGTTAATTTTCTATAATTACTAAGTTTTTTCTTTTTCTATTTATAGTAGGGTTCAGTCAATTTTTTTTGAATCTCCATTTTTGACTCTAAAGAAAAAACTAACGAGTCACACACTAAGCATAGCAATTATATTAAAAGATTTATCAATTTTCATTAAATCTTATAGAAAGAGGTAGAATTTCTTCTTTTTTTTCAGGGATTTCAGGAAAAATAAGGCTCTTGTCTTTTTTTATTCTATCACTGAACAGAATGGGAAGACAAGGCTAGTTATTCTTCGTCTACGAATATCCAAATTTTTACACCTAATACTCCATAGATAGTTCGAATTGGATAGCAGCAATAATCAATTTTAGCGCGAATTGTTTGGAGGGGAAGTCTACCCTTTTTGATGCATTCGGCACGTGCAATTTCTTTCCCTGCGAGACGACCTGCAATTTTTACTTTTACCCCCCTTATATCTGCTTTTTTAGTTAATTCAATGGCTTTTTTCATTGCCTTTCGGAATGAAACTCTATTTTTTAATTGGAAAGCTATATATTCTGCAAGAATGTTAGGTTGTCTATAAGGTTCTTTAACTTTTTCAATAGCAATATTAAGTCTCTGGTTTACAGAATTAACTTCCTTTTGTAGATCTTTCTCTAATTCTTCGATTGCTCCTTTTTTCTTTAATAAATTGGGGAATCCAATATGGATTATGACGTGGATCGTATCGATTTCTTTTTGAATTTCTATACGTGTAATTACTTCAGAACTTGAGCCTGAGTCCATTTTTCTATTATGTGTAATTACTTCGGAACTTGAGTCTGATTCTATTTTTCTATTCGAGCCTTTTTTCCTATTCTTTTGTATATAGTTCTTGATACAATTCCGTATTTTTTTATCTTCCTGTAGACCTTCAGAATAATTTTTTGGTTGTGCGAACCAAAAGGAATGGTGATTTTGGGTTGTACCAAGTCTGAAACCGAGTGGATTTATTTTTTGTCCCATATTTTTCTATTCTATTTTTTTTTTACTGGGAATCGAAATCTAAGATGGATCTAAAGATTATTTAGATTTCTTTACTATATTTAGTACAATTGTTATATGACACATGGTTTTTTTTATGGGAGAACTACGTCCTCGAGCTCGAGGTCTGAATTTTTTCATGATAGTACTCCTACTGACTTCGGCTTTAGTGATGAATAAATTCGCTTTGTCGAAATCCCTGTAATGAGTAGCATTTGCTGCTGCCGAATAAACCAACTTTAGGATGGGATAAGATGCTCGATAAGGCATGAGGTTCAGTATCATAACAGTTTCCTCGTAGTAACGCCAGCGAATCTCATCAAGAACTCTTTGTGCTTTGAAAACAGACATATGGATGCGTTTTTGTGCTTTGAAAACCCGTTCGAACTTAAGTAGACGATCGGTTGGAACTTTCCTTGCGAGTTTCCTTAGCCCACTCTTCTTCTTCTTTATCCTAGGGGTATACTTTACCAGTTTGAAACTTGTCATAAATAAGGTTATTCCCCGCCTACCTTTGTTTTTTTTATTTTGAATCTTTCTATTCTGAATTCAGTTAACGACGAGATTTAGTATCTTTTCTTGCACTTTCATAACTCGTGAAATGCCGAGTAGGCACGAATTCCCCCAATTTGCGACCTACCATAGGATTTGTTATGTAAATAGGTATATGTTCCTTTCCATTATGAATCGCGATTGTATGGCCAACCATTGCGGGTAGAATGCTAGATGCCCGGGACCACGTTACTATTGTTTCTTTCTCCTCCTTCATATTGACCTTTTCGATTTTTGCCAATAAATGATGAGCTACAAAAGGATTCGTTTTTTTTCGTGTCACAGCTGATTACTCCTTTTTTCCATTTTAAAGAGTGGCATTCTATGTCCAATATCTCGATCGAAGTATAGAGGTCAGAATAAATAGAATAATGATGAATGGAAAAAAGAGAAAAATCCTTTAGCTGGATAAGGGGCGGATGTAGCCAAGTGGATCAAGGCAGTGGATTGTGAATCCACCATGCGCGGGTTCAATTCCCGTCGTTCGCCCATCGCATTATTGCAAATTCCAAAAATGCAATTTTCCATATTCCTAGTTACGTATTTACTTACGGCGACGAAGAATAAAACTATCACTATATTTTTTCCTTTTCCTAGTTCTTCTTCCAAGCGCAGGATAACCCCAAGGGGTTGTGGGTTTTTTTCTACCAATGGGGGCTTTCCCTTCACCGCCCCCATGGGGGTGGTCCACAGGGTTCATAACTACCCCTCTTACTACGGGGCGTTTACCTAGCCAACACTTAGATCCGGCTCTACCCAAACTTTTTTGGTTCACCCCAACATTACCCACTTGTCCGACTGTTGCTAAGCAATTTTGGGATACCAAACGGACCTCCCCAGATGGTAATCTTAAAGTGGCCGATTTACCCTCTTTTGCAATCAGTTTCGCTACAGCACCTGCTGCTCTAGCTAATTGCCCACCCCTTCCACGTGTGATTTCTATGTTATGTATGGCCGTGCCTAAGGGCATATCGGTTGAAGTAGATTCTTCTTTTCTCTCAAAAAACCCCTTCCCAAACTGTACAAGCTTCTTCCAAAGCATACAGCTTTCTAGATGTATATGACGATCTCTAGACAGATGGATCTTATATGAATCGTATGATGAAGTACCACATGAGTGGATATATAGGAAAGGAATCCAAATCTGCCGAATCGCTCATGTTATGATCTTCTACATCCTAGGTCTCCGCGTTCCGTCATCTGGCTTATGTTCTTCATGTAGCATTCAGATCGAATGACTCTATGAAATTACGTCGATACTTCCACATATTATGGGTAACGTAGGAGACATCCCTATTTTCCCCGGGGGGTCTTAATTACCACTGCTTAGCTTTCAATTCGCCTCTGACCATCAAATTAAATGTGAATAACCCGTCCTCCTCTCTTTGAAACAAGGGGCGCTTCCGGTTCTGTGCGTGCTTCAAACAATTTTGTCTTCTCCATATTACCATATCTCTAGAGTCAATAATTTTCTATGAGGAACTACTGAACTCAATCACTTGCTGCCGTTACTCAACAGTTTTCTGTTGAGGTCTATCCCGTAGAGGTAGTCAAATTGGATCAGTGATCGATTTCTAGGTTTCGTCGTAAACCTAATTGGTTACTTCCAATTACGTAAATCAATAGTTCAAACCGCACTCAAAGGTAGGGCATTTCCCATTGATATAGGAACTTTTGTACCAGAAACAATAGTATCTCCAATTAGAGCCCCTCTGGGATGTAAAATATATCTCTTCTCACCATCCCCATAGTGTATGAGACAAATGTATGCATTTCGATTAGGGTCGTATTCTATGGTTACGATTCTACCAGATATGTCTTTTTGATTCCGTCGAAAATCGATTTTACGGTATAGGCGCTTATGACCTCCCCCTCTATGCCTTGCGGTAATGATTCCTCTGGAATTACGACCTTTACCACAACGGTGCCGTCCATGGATCAAATTATTTCGTGGATTGGATTTCACTTGCCTGTCTACGGTTCCCTTGCGTGTGCTCGGGATAGGTGTTTTGTATAAATGTTTCGCCGTATTATTAAGTATTCTCCTTTAGTTTTTTTCTCTATCTAGAAGTGGAATAGAATAACCCGGTTGAAGGGTAATGATCATACGTCTGTAATGCATTGTATGTCCCAGAATAGGTCCCATTCTTCTACCCTTTCCGGGTAGTCGATGGCTATTCACAGCTACTACCTTAACACCAAAGAAGAGTTCGACCCAATGCTTTATTTCTGTCTTAGTGAATCCCGATTCGACATTAAAAGTATATTGATTCTTTCCCAATAAACGAAGACTTTTTTCTGTAAATACTGCGTATTTGATTCCATCCATAAATCGACTTTCCCTCCTATGCTCTGAGTTCCAGTATCGATAAGAATTCGAGTTCTTATTGTTCTTATGTTATGGTATGAATATACCATACCAATTCGTTATGTATGGATGATGGATGAGATTCCATGGATAGAGAGCCAGTTCCAATAGACTTATGGAACGTTCCCGTTCGCGTGCATCCAGCAGGAATTGAACCCGCAAATTTACCAATTATGAGTTGGGCGCTTTAACCATTCAGCCATGGATGCTTAACAGGGATCATCGTACATCGTAAATAACCCATTTTCATATAGAAAGACATATCATAGAAAAATGAAATCGAAAATATTCGGAGATGGCAAATATTCGGAGATGACTATGAAAACACCTCTCTGGATCCTCGAATTGAAAGAGAGATTGAGAGGGATCAAGAATCCTAATTCTCGCTATTTGGAATGGATCCAATTCTATTGAGTCTGACTCATAGTGATCATTTCTCTTTAGCAAAGAATGACCTTGGTTATCAAAGGATTGAACAACCGGGATCCATTTACTTATGATACCTAGTTGACATTGATAACAAGGATCTAATGAATTATGAGTTTAATAGATCCTCTTTAGCAGAAAGACGTATATTCCTTGCTCATTATCAGACAATCACTTATTCCCAAACCTCGTGTGGGGCTAATCGTTTTCATTTACCATCTCATGGAAAACCCTTTTCGTTCCGCTTAGCCCTATCGGGTATTTTAGTGATAGGTTCTATAGGAACTGGACGATCCTATTTGGTCAAATACCTAACGAAAAATTCCTATTTTCCTTTCATTAAGGTACGAGGGCTTCTTATTCCACAAGAACGAAAGCACCTTTTCATTCTTTCATATACTAGGGGTTTTTACTTGGAAAAGACAATGTTCCATACTAAAGGATTCGGGTCCATAACCACGAGTTCCAGTGCACTAGATCTTGTAGCACTTAGCAACGAGGCCCTATCCATTAGTATTCCACATAAGAAATCCATTATAGAAACTAATACAATTAGATTGGCTCTTCATAGACAAACTTGGGGTTTGCGAGCCAAGGTAAGACCGGCTCGGGATCATGGGACCCTTTTCTATCAGATAGGAGGGGCTCTTGTACAAAATAGACTTCTAAGTAATAACCCCATAGAATCTATCTATATAAAGATAAAGAGGCAATCGTGTCAGGAAGCGGGTTTTTCTTTGGCCAAAGGGTACTTCGAACTTGGAACGAGCATGAAGAGATTAACGAGACTTCTTTCTCTTTTGAGTTTTTCTGGCGGACCGGTCGCGCAAGATCTTTGGTCTTCCCCCGGAACCGATGAAAAAAAGTGGGTCGCTTCTTATGGACTCGCTCAGAATGATTCTTCTCTATCTATAGTTCATGGCCTATTAGAAGTAGAAGGTGCTCTGGTGCAATCCTTACCGACAGAAAAAGATTGCAGTCAGGTTGATAATAATCGAGTGCCATTACTTCGTCGGTCCGAACCAAGGAATCCGTTAGAAATGTTTTGAAATGGATATTGTTCTCTCTTTGATCAGGGATTGCTATATGAAAAGAAGTGGAGTTTGAAAAAGGGAACGGAATGGTCAAACCGGAACTGCTAGAGGAACGAATTTTCAATAGCATAACTTGGGCTCCTAGAATATGGCGCCCTTGGGACAATCTATTTGATTGCAGGGTTTTGTTCCGAAGCAAAGATATCCGCGGAGGCCGGTTCGTTCGTCCTATTCTGATATTCAGGACCAAGAGGTACTGGATTCTCTTTCGGATAGGCCCTGAAAGGAGAAGAAAGGCTGAAATGCCAACGGACCTCTGTCTATTCTCTAATTCACCCGATCCGATAGTACCCGTTTTTGGAACGTCCAGTGCCAAAGTCACTGAATGGGTAAGTCACCAATCCAATCCCTTTGACAAATCGGGTGTCATATTAGATATCATAT